TCCAAAGTCTTAGAAGTTGCATTAATCAAATTGAATTTTTCTCGTTCTATTTCAGAGTATCCAGTCATTCGAAACTGATTCGCTTCTATTTCTACTTTCCGTAAGCGGGCCCGGGCTTTTTCTAACTGGTTTAGGGCCCCCTCGCGTAATTCTTCTGAATTTTGAATAGTCTTCAAAATCCTCTGTTTTCGATTATCTAATAAATCACTTAACACCCCCCTCCCAAAAAAAATCAACACACCAAGAACTACGCTTAGATTTATTAGATTGGTTGCAAAAATATCAGTATTAAATCCGAAACTCCCGGCGGATGGCCAATAACCCAAGGAAAGGAAAGAATCGGTTACATTTTTCATACGATCTCCTCTTTCTTATATTTATAGATAGACTATTTATTTATATTCTTTTATTTTTTTATATATTTTATTAGAAATTTCCCTATTTCTAAATAGAAAATATTAAATTGAGTCAAAAAATATATTGATTTAGAAATGGGTTTGTTTGAATGGGTTTTTTCAAATTGGAAATTTCCAATAAGCCTGATACTTATTCGATTCGAATTAGGTACCAGGTCTTATACGAGTCAGTTGCGAAATACCTCGTTTGTTACAATACAATTGCGATACTTCCTAAAAAAAGTTCGTGCATTGGACTAAGAAGATAAAGAAAAAAGTGAGTTGTATCCTCAAACCGGCGATTTCCGGGGGTTGTTGTTCCTAAGTAATTTAATTGTAAATTAAATTGTAGACGTTAAATAGTAAAAGAATTTGAAAAAACAAGAGCAGCAAATCCCCGGAAATAAACAAAACTATGTGTTTTTAGGATTAAACGAACGGATTCGCAAATAAAAGAGCTAATGCTACAACCAGCCCATAAATTGTTAAAGCTTCCATGAAAGCTAAACTAAGCAATAAAGTACCCCTTATTTTTCCTTCCGCCTCTGGTTGTCTCGCGATTCCTTCTACAGCCTGTCCCGCAGCAGTACCTTGCCCAACCCCAGGTCCAATAGAAGCAAGCCCGACAGCCAATCCAGCAGCAATAACGGAAGCGGCAGAAATCAGTGGATTCATGATAAGTTTTCCTCGCGCCAAAACAAAAATAAAGAAATAGTTAATGATACAATCAACCAATATTCAATTCACAATAGAATAGTAAGACAAATTAGATATATCTTTAGTTCAGATATACCTAGTTAATGTCTAATATCACATATACATGTTGTTCCCCCAAACCGTAAACCAAATATTGTATCTTAAAGTCATCGGGATTCTCGAATCATTCTTCGAAAGATTCACAAGGGTTGTCTTATGGCGATTAGATTATATACACCCCGTTCCCGTTCAACCCCCCATTCCTACGCAAACTAATCCATTTTGTTTATTTTAAAACTCAAAAATATCGTATATTTTTTACAATTACTCTAGATCGTTTATATCTTTATTTATACCTTATATTTATCTTCTCTAAGTGGATTATCTTAAACGGCACATACATTGCGTTGCGTCAGGCTAAGCTAAAAAAGACTGCGTCGGAAACTAATCAATGATGACCTTCCATTGATTCGCCTATATAAGCCGCAGCTAGGGTTGCAAAAATAAGAGCTTGAATACCACTTGTAAATAATCCAAGGAACATGACAGGTATAGGAACTACTAAAGGTACTAAAGAAACAAGAACAACAACTACTAATTCATCAGCTAAAATATTTCCGAAAAGTCGAAAACTAAGTGATAACGGTTTTGTGAAATCTTCTAAAATGTTAATAGGTAAAAGGATCGGGGTTGGTTGAATATATTTACCGAAATAACCCAACCCCTTTTTTGTAAGGCCCGCATAAAAATATGCTACTGACGTGAGTAAAGCTAAAGCAACGGTCGTATTTATATCATTGGTGGGTGCGGCTAACTCTCCGTGAGGTAACTGGATAAGTTTCCAGGGTAAAAGAGCCCCTGACCAATTTGAAACAAAAATAAATAGAAACATAGTTCCAATAAAGGGAACCCATGGACCATACTCTTCTCCAATTTGAGTTTTGCTCACGTCTCGAATGAACTCAAGGACATATTCAAAAAAATTCTGACCGTCAGTCGGAATGGTTTGTGGATTACGAACAGCTATAAGGGCTGAACCTAATAAAATAGCAATTACGACCCAAGAAGTAATAAGTACTTGAGCATGCACTTGGAAACTTCCTATTTGCCAATAGAAATGTTGGCCTACTTCTACACCAGATATATCGTATAAACCTTTTAGTGTTTTGATAGAACATAATAGAACATTCATATTACCCTCTGAAAGAAATAGAACTTAAAAAGGAATTATTTTGATTCAACCATCTTTTTTTTGATTTGCCTATTTGAATTATATATTTTAAGTATCAACTAATTACAGAAAATCTCCGGTTTTTATCTCTTTTATTTTATGCTAGTCAAGAATAATAACCGATTCAATAAATCGATTATATGGAGTTACCCCCAAAATTTACTTATCTTATTATTAATCAAGAATTTAGTATATAGCTAGAACGACCCTCACAAATTGCAAATACTAATTTGTTAAGAATTAATCGAATTGAAGCTATAGCGTCATCGTTGGCTGGAATCGAAATATCCGCGAGATCGGGGTCACAATTTGTATCGATTAAACAAATCGTTGGAATTCCCAAAGTGATACATTCTCGAAGAGCCGTATATTCTTCTTGCTGATCAACGATTATTACAATATCGGGTAACCCCGTCATATATTTTATTCCGCCCAGATATGTTTGCAAATGAAATAATTGTCTCTTCAACACAGCCGCATCCCTTTTCGGAAGACGGTTAAGTCTCCCCGTCTTTTGTTCCGTTCTCAAGTCCCTGAACTTATGAAGTCTCGTTTCTGTAGTATACCAATTCGTTAACATACCACCGAGCCATTTTTTATTAACATAATGACACCGGGCCCTTATTGCAGCCCGCGCTACTGAATCAGCCGCTTTATTTTTTGTACCGACAATTAAGAATTGTTTTCCCCTACTTGCTGCATCAAAAACTAAATCACAAGCTTCTGATAAAAACCGAGCCGTTTTAGTAAGATTTATAATATGAATACCTTTTCGCTTTGCAGAGATATAAGGTGCCATCCTAGGATTCCATTTCCTAGTACCATGACCAAAATGAACCCCTGCTTCCATCATCTCTTCCAAATCGATGTTCCAATATCTTCTTGTCATTTTTCCCCACACTTCTTTTCTTCTCTTTTTTTCTAAATAAAGAAAAAAAAAGAGAAGAAGTACTCTGAAAATAGAAATAAAAAATTGTTCCGATGGAACCTTCTTTTCTAACGGAAATTGGCCGTTAATAACCGTTCATTTCTTTCCATTCGCTATTTTCTTTATTACTATATGCCAAATGCCAAATAAAATGACCCCCTCTTAGGAATCATTAAAAAGATTGTTCTGATGTATCCTGTAAATTTTTTGAAATGCAAAAATCAAATAATTCTCTGTGGTGGACCAAAATATCTCCCATTTCCCCCTCGAATAAACTCTTATTTTTGGTTTCCAACGAAATGTTGTTGTGTTGCCTTGAACGGTGCACGAATCCTTTGAATCCGGTACCGACGGGTATCATCCCTCCTAGAACAACGTTCTCTTTCAGACCTTTCAACCAATCGATACGACCCCGGAGGGCGGCTTTTGCTAAAACTCGAGCAGTTTCTTGAAAACTTGCTTCGGATATGAAACTTTGAGTATTTAGAGATGCTTTGGTTATTCCTAATAATATGGCTCGGTAACAAATAGCTTCTTCTAAAGCACGCCCCGTTCGTTCAGCTCGCAACAATCCAATTAATTCTCCGGGTGAAAAAACATTAGACATTCCATCTTCTGAAACCAACACTTTTGATGTTATTTGACGTACAATGATTTCGATATGCCTATTGTGGATCTGTACCCCCTGGGATCTATAAACCTTTTGGATCTTATTAACCAAAGATATACGACTTTGCGCTATAGTGAGCTCAGCACCAATCAAGAATCCCCAAGGAATTCCAAGAATTCGTGTTATACACTCATTCCAACCCTCAACTCTTTTTTCTAGGTTCATCGATATTGAATCAATGGAACGAACCTCTAAAACCTGTTCTACTTTTGGAAGACCTTGCGTTATATCACCGGATCTAGATTTTTCATATATAAATGTAACTAATGTATCTCCTTGGGAAAGTATTTCTCCATAATGTCCATGAACTGTTGCTCCTGGCGTAGCTAAATAAGGCTTCGCCGATCTTATTACTAAAGAGTCAAGGTGAACGACTATAACTTGACCCGATTTTAGGGTCGATCCTCTTTTGGCTATACATAGATTTTCACAAATAAACTGTCCGAGACTAATTATTGTGGATGTTTCCTCACAATAATTATGGTCGAGAAAATGCCAATTCAAGTTAAATGGATTCAAAAGGATGCTACTGCACGGATCGGAATTCGAAATTCTCCCGTTTTCATCCATTAAATAATACTTAAATACTTGAAAAGTCTGTTTTAAATTGTCGAATTGCAAATAGAAATATTTAGTTACAGAAATATGATTATGAGTTAGTAAATGGTAAAACGGATAAAAAAGATCACTTTGAGAGGATGTTCCTAAGGGGCCTAACAAATTTGTAATTTGAATTAGGGAATCCTGATCTCTTTTACTTGATTCTTTTATCCCATCATAATCTTTTACATCGTTGAATGGACTCATTTGAAAACAATTATATGATGACAAAATTATCAAAGATTGGGATTCCTTACTTCTATTCAACAACGTACGAAAAGTTCCTTGATTTTGGTTAAGCGATTGTTGAATCCTTTCCTTGGAATAAATAGAATAAAATGGATTGATATTGGTACGGCCCGACCTATTATCAGAGATCAACCCTGAACCTAACGGATCATTCCTTTTTCGGATACACGGAGTATGGGATTTCACTAAGTTGATTCTGAGGAAATCTTGAATCAGACCATTTGCACTTAC